TATTACGATCCGATTGGGTACCAAAAAAAGAAATGGATTCGGGATTAAATCTGCTCTCTATGAATGAGATAAAGACAGAATAATCAGGAGTAGTATAGAGTTTCCTTTTTTTTATAGCATACTGAATTTCATGTTCAAAAAAGAATCTGCGGATTCTTTTTGGCAGTCGAATTTATAGAATACGATTGAATTGCGTAATAAGAGTAATATTTATTAAATACATGCTGATATGGCTATCTAGCTATCCGCATATCACACCTTTTATCGTAATTTCACTCGGGGCAAGGTCACACTCTATCAAAATTCCTATTTTCTATTCAATGAAAAATTCAAGCACGATGATTCTATATCGAGATATGTGCATAAGAGAGAGACCCGGCTCGGTATCTGTGTAACAATTTCTGTTCTGGGGTTTACATATACACATATACATTGTTATAATTGAAATTGAAAAGGATTGCTTATTGAAAATAATTGATACTGATTAGTCAGAAATCAATTTGATTTTCTTATGCCATTAAGGAAACACAATTTCATTTGAGATAAAAATTTCATAACCGTTCACTAATTCAAAGTAAATAGTTAATGGTTCCAATTTGCCATGAATTTTTCAGTCTGTGACCGAAATCTATGTTTTCTCTTTTCAATAGAAAAGAGAAAGGAAGTTTTTAAGCGATGTATATTTTGAGATATAATCAATCGAAGAGAATAATCTAAACTAGATCCAATAAAAAACAGGAATGGATTTTTTGAAAAGGATAAGTACAATGGGATTCAAGATCAAAAAAAAGAACAAAAAAAATTAGTAATAGAATATGGATAATATTTTTATCCATTTTGGATCGAATTTGGCGGCATGGCCAAGTGGTAAGGCGGGGGACTGCAAATCCTTTATCCCCAGTTCAAATCCGGGTGTCGCCTGATCAAGAAAAGATTTGGGATTTCTTATCCTGCTGATCTAATTCGACGAATTCTTGCTCCGCAGAAGCGGAGGCAAAGGACTAGACGTGTCGATACTTGATTTATAGTACCCATGGGTTCTATAAAAGACTGTCTGTTTTTTTCTCAAAATCGGAGTTCCGGGTGTGGCCCAAACCGGTACCAATAAGGATGAAGCAACCCTCACTTATTAATGATTGGTTCGGGCCATTTATTTGATTTTTCAATTGAATCAAATAAATAGTGAGAGTCAATTTTGGGATTCAGAATTACGAAAGTAAGAGGTCGGAAATCTTGGTATCCAAAGGTTCCTAAAGAACACTCTATTTTTGCTCCTAGGATTGAAGAAGAGATTATACAAAAGACTATCAATCAAGATCTCCTAATTATTTTACACTACCCTTATTAAGGTAGTGTCTACTGACTCTGTCTGGTATTAAATTAGATTGGATAGGATGATGGGAAATCCATTTAGGAGTTGTGGAAAGGACTGAATTTGTATCCAGACTCACGAGAGGCTCTGAATGCTCAGACATTCAATCAGGAGGTTGGTCTGCTCTTATAGAGTAAAAGTCAAAGTAAAAAAAAAGAATGTATGTAGTAATAGCGGTGGTGCTTTCTTCCGATTCTTTCACAGACAGTAAGGCTTAGATCAAATAGGAAATGGAGGTATCTGATAGATAGTTATCTATCTTGATGGTATATTTTAATGTTTTTGCTTATGAAAGAAAAGGTACCAAAACAAACAATAGGTCTTACTATTTTTATCTTACATGCTCCATTAGGAGCATTCCTTTGCTATTTCCAAAGTAAAGGGTGTGTGTATCGTATTTGTACTTAATGCTTCCTTATTTTCTCAGAAATCCTATAATATGGGAACTTGTTACGAGTGTATTCATTGAATTGGTTCATCAAGAGCCTTAAGTCAGAATCCTATTTTGACTCTGCGCCATTGATTCCACTATGATTATTAATCAATAATGAAATAATTCCTTCATAGAGATAGGGGACATAATTCACATGGATATAGTAAGTCTCGCTTGGGCTGCTTTAATGGTAGTCTTTACATTTTCCCTTTCACTTGTAGTATGGGGAAGGAGTGGACTCTAGGACTAGGGGTACTACTAATTGAGTAATCGATTGAGTAATCGAATTGTATCAATTCTTTCATTTTGCGAAGCCTTAAAAAATCTGTTTCAAAATTATACTAAAATACAATAATGAATAATAACCATTCAATCAAACAATAAATGATTACTATAATTGTATTTCGAAACTCAAATCCACGTATGGTAGGAAATTTTTTCTAACCGAATTTTTCCTAAATATTATATTTTGGTTAATCGGCTCTTACCAGAATTTTGGATATTACAATGAGAAAAACCAATCCCTATTTTTTTCTTTATTTGTTTCCCTCTTTCTTTACTTTTACTGTTCTAAGAGAAAGTCGTTCCGCTATTAGAGGAATACATTCTTTCTACTGAAAGCGACTAGTGGTTGTCCAAAGAAGTCCTACACATAACATAATAAAATTAGATCTTTCTTCTGTATGAGCAATTTACATATCACACATTTCGCGTTTGTTTTAGACTCCTAGAAATTTTATTATGTTTTTTTTGACTCATCTCATGTATCGTATACAATACATGATAGTGTGGTAGAAAGAACTATATATAGTTCTTTCTACCACACTATCTCAGATACTTCTGATTCCAGACCGATCATTTCATTTAATTTAAGACTTAGAGTTTGAATCCCTTTCTTTCTTCAATCATTGATAAGAACTAATAATTCAAGTTTCATTCAAATTAATCATTTTGGCTGACTGTTTTTACGTAGATGATAAGTAAAAAAGCAGTAGGAACTAGAATGAACAGTGCAGTAGCAATAAGTGCGAGAATATTGACTTCCATAATCTTATTTCTTTTTTGTTTCACAATAACTCGGGATCTAATCCCATAGAGATGAGAAAATTGACTCCTTTAAATTTAAGGGGATGAATTGCATCCTGATGATACTGAATCAGATCAATATTATGAATAACAATATCTGATCTATCAAATCAATTCATCGTCGAGAATTGAATAGTATAACATAGGAAGATCTTTTATCCATACTAAATAAAAAATTGTATTTTTTATTGGATCAGAAATCCAATGATTGGATTTTCACGCTTTTCCACTTTTTATTTTCTATGACCTATCATCTTCTTTATACAACTCTCCTTCCTTATACATATACAGACAATTATGAAGTATCATATGACCGGTATTCTACGGGTCATACACAGATCCAAACAATAGAAGTGAGATGGAAAAAAAGACGGATTAAGATTAAGTATAAAAAATCGAATATTCCAACAAATTTACTAAAAAGGGGCTTGGTTGGTCTTTTGTTTTATTAGTATCCTCTTTCTTGGATTCGGATTGGAACGCATACATCAAAAATACAGTATGCAATTTGAATGAGAATGAGATAGATTGTTTCCAATTAATAATTGAGGATAGGATACACAAACAAAATCGGAATTAGAAAAAGTTTGGTTTAACCTGAACCTGAAAAGTACTCTGTCGAGGTAATTATATTAAGTTCATTGTGTATCGTACAATAAACGAAGACAATTTGTGTCTGTACTCCCGGTAAAAATATGGGCACTCTATTCCATTTCATTGATCAAGAACAATCGAAAAAGAAAATAAGTATAAGTATGGTATCTCTTAAAATACTGAATATAGTCTTAATATAATATAGTAATACTACCAATTGTACCAATCTACATATGTCTCTCCCTTATCAATCGGTACTAGTGGAAGAAATGGAAATTCCCGTATTTGTCTGATGATAAATGCGAAACAAAAAACAAAAGAAATAAAGAGGATCCCCCACCGGGGATTCGATTTTGCTCCCTGTCTTCCCTTTCACGGAAAATAAAGAGATGAATTGATAAATTCATCGGATCCTAGTTCGGGACTGACGGGACTCGAACCCGCAGCTTCCGCCTTGACAGGGCGGTGCTCTGACCGATTGAACTACAATCCCAGCAAGGTGTATGGCATACATATTCTTATGTTTTCATAAGAAGATTCTATTCGTCATCTTGTAATAGATACACGAATGATATATTGATATCATATCCACATAAATTTGGACTTTAGTGAGAGTGACACGGATTCGTGGTTATTTTTTATTGCCAAAAAAAATAGATAATCAATCTTTCAATGAAAAAAAAGACCCTTTTTCCCTTCATGATCCTTAAGTATCCTGAATCTAGATCGTTAGAAAGATCAGAACGGATGAGAAAAATATAGATAGAGCAAAAAAACGGACTCTTTCTCTTTATTTCTACGGATCAGGCATTTCTGTTTCTGGAGGACAAATTAGTTATATCATACTTATGGAGCGGCGCATTTTTGGGCCGAGCTGGATTTGAACCAGCGTAGACATATCGCCAACGAATTTACAGTCCGCCCCCATTAACCGCTCGGGCATCGACCCGGGAAGAATTCATTCTAGGCTTATTTATAATCCATGATCAACTTCCTTTCGTAGTACCCTACCCCCAGGGGAAGTCGAATCCCCGCTGCCTCCTTGAAAGAGAGATGTCCTGAACCACTAGACGATAGGGGCATATCCGCCCGACCATCATCATACTATGATGATAGTATGAGCAGTTTTTTGGAATTGTCAATATAATCTAATGGTATGGCTAGATCCGAAGAGTTTTTCTATGTTATGATTCTATAGAATTTTTGTTTTTTGATTTGATGCTTCATGAATGAAGCATCCCATACTATGTATATATAACGAAACGAAGTATAGGATTCCTTCAGTTCAGGCAATGACAATAATTGGTCCGACAGAAAAAAGGTAAAATAAAACCCCATTGAATTTCTTTTCTTCCATTTTCACTCATTGCTTCGTTCATCTTTCTTTTTTATAAGAATTTGGTTCAGGGTACGAATCCACTCATCACATGATTCAATAAAATGTCTTGAATCGTGTCGATGCCGGATTAGTACATGTATCAATCAAGTGAATCTTGTTCTGATGGGTCAGTAAAA